GAATTCCTAGAATTTTAGGTGGGATGGGGATTGTAATTCTTTCTACTTCTCGAGGTATAATGACAGACCGGGAGGCCCGACTAGAAGGAATCGGCGGAGAAATTTTGTGTTATATATGGTAATCCTTTTAATATCCAAATGGAATCCAAAACCTCTTTCTATTTGTAAAAAAAAAAAAAAGGGGGGCGAGTTGTCTAATATTGTTTCTCCTACATTAGTTGATACTTCAAGGGGGCTTTACCTGGAATGAAAGAACAAAAATGGATTCATGAGGGTTTAATTACTGAATCGCTTCCCAACGGCATGTTCCGGGTTCGCTTAGATAACGGAGATCTGATTATAGGTTATGTTTCAGGAAAGATCCGACGTAGTTTTATACGGATACTGCCGGGAGATAAAGTCAAAATTGAAGTAAGTCGTTATGATTCAACCAGAGGGCGTATAATCTATCGACTCCGAAACAAGGATTCGAAAGATTAGGTGTTTTTATTCAATATGATTCGAGATGAAAAATTTCAAGAAACTTATTTTCTACCAAGAAATAGATTCAGAATTAAGATAAGGAATGACAAATATGAAAATAAGAGCTTCCGTTCGTAAAATTTGTGAAAAATGTCGACTAATCCGTAGACGGGGGCGCATTAGAGTAATTTGTTCCAACCCGAGACATAAACAAAGACAAGGATAATCAGACTCACTAAAGGTCTCAACGTACAAATAAAGAATCTGTTTTGACATCAAATGGATATATCCATACATTTCTGACTCATATTTATGAGATGATACAATATGGCAAAAGCTATACCGAGAGCTGGTTCACGTAGAAATGTACGTATTGGTTCACGTAAAAGTGCACGTAGAATACCAAAGGGAGTTATTCATGTTCAAGCAAGTTTCAATAATACTATTGTCACGGTTACAGATGTACGAGGTCGAGTGGTTTCCTGGTCCTCGGCCGGTACTTGTGGATTCAAGGGTACGAGAAGAGGGACGCCCTTTGCCGCCCAAACTGCAGCAGCAAATGCTATTCGTACAGTAGTGGATCAAGGTATGCAAAGAGCAGAAGTCATGATAAAGGGTCCCGGTCTCGGAAGAGACGCCGCATTACGAGCTATTCGTAGAAGTGGCATACTATTAACTTTTGTACGGGATGTCACCCCCATGCCACATAATGGCTGTAGACCTCCAAAAAAAAGACGTGTGTAGAAATAAAGAGTTACGAAATTTCAAGAGAAACAAGAGAAATAAATAATTCAGTGAAATAAAATATTATTACTATGGTTCGAGAGAAAGTAACAGTATCTACTCGGACACTACAGTGGAAGTGTGTTGAATCAAGAACAGACAGTAAACGTCTTTATTATGGGCGCTTTATTCTGTCTCCACTTTTGAAAGGACAAGCCGACACAATAGGCATTGCGATGCGAAGAGCTTTGCTTGGAGAAATAGAAGGAACATGTATCACACGTGTAAAATCTGAGAATGTCCCCCACGAATATTCTACTATAACGGGTATTCAAGAATCGGTCCACGAAATTATAATGAATTTGAAAGAAATTGTATTGAGAAGTAATCTATATGGAACTTGTGACGCGTCTATTTGCGTCAGGGGTCCTGGATATGTAACTGCTCAAGATATCATCTTACCGCCTTATGTAGAAATCGTCGACAATACACAACATATAGCTAGCTTGGCAGAACCAATTAATTTGTGTATTGGATTAGAAATAGAGAGAAATCGAGGATATCTTATAAAAATGCCACATAACTTTCAAGATGGAAGTTATCCTATAGATGCTGTATTCATGCCTGTTCGAAACGTAAATCATAGTATTCATTCCTATGAAAACGGGAATGAAAAACAAGAGATACTATTTCTCGAAATATGGACAAATGGGAGTTTAACTCCGAAAGAAGCACTTCATGAAGCCTCCCGTAATTTGATTGATTTATTTATTCCCTTTTTATATAAGGAAGAAGAAAACTTACCTCTAGAGGACAATCAACACGCGGGTCCTTTATCCCCTTTTACTTTGCACGATAAATTGGATAAAGTCAGAAAAAACAAAAAAAAAATAGCGTTGAAGTCGATTTTTATTGATCAATCCGAATTGTCTCCCCGAGTTTAGAATTGCCTCAAAAGGTCCAATATAGATACATTATTGGACCTTTTGAATAACAGTCAAGAAGATCTTATGAAAATTGAACATTTTTGGCTAGAAGATGTAAAAGAGATATTGGGCATTCTAGAAAAAATTTTTGCAATTGATTTACCAAAAAAGAAGTTTTAAATCTATTGGATTTAATTAAGATATAAGATTTGAATCTGTAGCACAATTCAGATATTCGAAAGAAATTGAGAATTTTATTGAATAGATGTATCTAGGGCGAATTCGCCTTGAAGCGACTATTCCCTAGATACACACATCGTGTTATTTCACAATTGAATCAAATTAAAAAAGACCTAAAGTTAGGGATTTATCAATAGGTAATGTTGCAC